AAGGTATAGTAATGCTATGAATGACCCAGTATCGAATACTGGTAATAATATCCGCAAAAGAACGTTCTCCTGTGCTTCCAGACATGTTGAGCTCCGCATATTCTTGTACAGTCAGGGGGGGGCCGATTCCGTAAAAGATTAAATCAGTAAATGGAAATTTACTGAAACCAATCTTTGTGAGATCGTCAATATTGTACCAAGGGTGTTTTTAGAGTATACCGAATCAGTATAGCTATCCTTCTTCTGACACAGCAATGCAATTTCACAATCAATATCGAAATGAAGTGTTAGATAATTTCTTTCTTCTTTTCTTGTTGCTTGTCGATGTAGAATTTTGTACCATTTAATATAAAATTCCTCAAATTCCTGTAGTATAAGGATTTTCTTCAGTAGAAACTGAAGATCAAGTAAAATGTGAATTCGACAGGTTGGTTTCCAATAATTTATGAAGGAGATTCTCATATTCTTACGATTCAATTAGACGTTACATCTAAAAACATACGTTTTGTGGTTGTATAAGATGTTTTTTGTTGGAATCTTTTTTTTTTTTTTTAGGAATTGGTTGGCCACCCAGTAACAAGTAACAATAGTAGATTCAATGAAAGAAAGAGGAACAACGAATAAATAAAAAACAATAAATATTCGTGATGCACGCATTATTCTATTAGCCCCCCAAGGGGGTCCTTCGTGACCTAATTACAAAGATGGGTCTTTGTAATATGGAAAGATAAAATGTAAAACCCAGTTTCGATTGATCTTATCGTGCGATACTTTTTTCTTTTCAATCGCGAGATTATGTGAATGAACTACTACTGAGTTCGCTTTAAAGTAAAAAAAAAAAAGTGCATTAGAAGTGTCGTTCGAAAAAAAAAAATGGATTCGATATTTCGATACAATAAAAAACAATCAAACTTATTTTCCAATTTTATTCCAGAGTGATTCAAAGAGAGTTTCATTTTGTGAATGAAGTTATAAAAAACGTTCTTATTATTACTTTATTTATAATTTCTAATATTCTATATATACATATAGTTAGTTATATACATATATTAGTTCAGTCAACTCAAGAGTTGACCGATGAATCTATTGATTCAAAAGCGTGGGATGGGTAAATGTCACAGATGATTAATTGATTTCTTACTTATGTTACTCTATTTTTATTAGTATCGTCTATAATAATTAGTATCGTCTATAATAATTGATGAATCAAATATTTTCAATTGAATTTATCCTTTCAATTGGTTGGTATTTTTGTTTATCCTCGTATCTTTCAAAAATTGAAACTTAGGGAAGTGCTTTAGAAACATATGTATAAAAAGAACATATTTCATTTAGCCTTTTCATGCCTACTATAACTAGTTATTTCGGTTTTCTACTAGCATCTTTGACTATAACCTCAGCTCTATTTATCGGTCTGAGCAAGATACGACTTATTTGAAATTAATTTAATGAACAATTTATAAAAAAATCTTTCTATGGTAGTTCATATATTCTCCAGTCCCTTACCAATTCTTGGTCATTGAGATGTATAGTCAATACAGATTAATATTTAAGGATAAATATTACCTCTCCCTTCCCCCTTTCAAACAAATTGAAATGATTGAAGTTTTTCTATTTGGAATCGTCTTAGGTCTAATTCCTATTACTTTGGCTGGATTATTCGTAACTGCCTATTTACAATACAGACGTGGTGATCAGTTGGATCTTTGATTAATTAACATCTCGTTTTTTATTGACCTCCTACTTCCTTTAATCCGCGGGAGGTCAAAATTACACTAAAATAATTGAGCAGCAACCTAATTTTGACCTCCCGCGATTAACAAGAACACAGAATCACGCCCTGTAGGATTTGAACCTACGACATCGGGTTTTGGAGACCCACGTTCTACCGAACTGAACTAAGAGCGCTTTATTATCACAATAAATATTTTGTAACCCCAATTTATCTTGCATATATATATACTATAAAAAATAAAAATGAAATATTTATTTAATTATGTATGTACAATTTTATTAATTGATCTCAATTGATCCCTCGTTACTGCTCAGAAGATAAGTAATAGGTAGGGATGACAGGATTTGAACCCGTGACATTTTGTACCCAAAACAAACGCGCTACCAAACTGCGCTACATCCCTTTCAATTGGTCTACAGTGTCATTGTAGAGAATCCCTGTCTTGTTTTCCACATCTTTATTTCCTACATTGATATACGCAAACTATCTTATCATTTCTTCCTTCTTCCTTTTGGTCTCGTATATCATATAACAAACATATAATATGGTAAAAGACTTATATAAAGTATGAAATAAATATGAAATCTACCACAAAAAATTAATATTTTTTTAGGAATTTAAGGCGGAAATGGACGTATTTTTTTCTTTTAATAAATATCTATTTTGTACATTTCAATTTGAATTAGGAACTCCGCGTACAAGTGGTAAGTCATTAACTACATATACACATCCGGTCATATATGTATTACCATTATATATTACAAATTACAATAAAATTACAATAACGAATACAGAAAGAGGAGTTTTTAAAATGCGAGATCTAAAAACATATCTCTCCGTGGCACCGGTAGTAAGTACTCTATGGTTCGGGTCTTTAGCAGGTTTATTGATAGAGATCAATCGTTTTTTTCCGGATGCGTTGATATTCCCCTTTTTTTCATTCTAGCTATTGATATGGGAAGGGGGAAGAAGATTAGAGATACAATCAAATATCTGTAACTAATCCCTACCCCTCCCTTCTTTTTTTCTTTGTTTTTTTTTTTACTTTTCTAAAAAAAAAAAAAAAACAAAGAAAAAGCGGTTTCACCCTCAGTGAAACTATGAACTCGGGCTCAGGCTCAAATTAAATTAATAATAGAATGGAAATGCGGTGGTTGGGGCAACAATATCATACAAGATACTTAACTGAAAATGAAATACTGTACGGCAATTAAAAATTAGAAATATAGTTAGAAATCATTATATTACTTATTATTTCATTATATTACTTATTATTTATTACTATTATTATTTATTACTATATTGATATATTGATTGCAACAAAATATTTCTTTCATAATTTGATTTCGAGTTACCTGCTTCTATTTTTGTGTCCTTTCTTCTTCCTTGCTTCGGGTCGGAAAATTAAAGAATTGAGTGAATCAAAAACCAAAGGAGGTTCATGGCTAAGGGTAAAGATGTCCGAGTAACGGTTATTTTGGAATGTACCAGTTGTGTTCGAAATCGTGTTAATAAGGAATCAATGGGCATTTCCAGATATATTACTCAAAAGAATCGACACAATACGCCTAGTCGATTGGAATTGAGAAAATTCTGTCCCTGTTGTTACAAACATACGATTCATGGGGAGATAAAGAAATAGATCGAACCGATCGCTCGTGTGTCAGTTTTCCAAGGAAGATGCAAAATTACATATTATATATAACAATACATATTATATATAACAATATATATATATAATTTCTTTTTTAATTTATTTAAATATAAACAAATATTTTAATTTATTTAAATATAAACAAATAAATATAAACAAACCAAATCCTATTTCGATCGGATCAAAGATGATGTAGAATTAAGAAATAGGATTGGGATTTTCAGGATAAGGAATAAACAAACCATGGATAAATCCAAGCGAATCTTTCTTAAATCTAAGCGATCTTTTCGTAGGCGTTTGCCTCCGATCCAATCGGGGGATCGAATTGATTATAGAAACATGAGTTTAATTAGTCGATTTATTAGCGAACAAGGAAAAATATTATCTAGACGGGTGAATAGATTGACCTTAAAACAACAACGATTAATTACTATTGCTATAAAACAAGCTCGTATTTTATCTCCGTTACCTTTTCTTAATAATGAGAAACAATTTGAAAGAAGCGAGTCAACCGCTAGAGCTGCTGGTCTTAGAACCAGAAAAAAAATAGGTTGACTCTTCAATTGAATTGAATCAAAATGAAATTCCAATCCAAACTCAAATGCGGATTGACGTTTTTTTTTTTTTGTTCGAAAAATCGTAAAATCGAAATGTCCTGTCGTAAGAAAAAAAATGGGAGAAGAGGAATAAATTTTTTTTATTTAACGTCTTTCTTTGATGACTTTATCATATTTTATCATACTAATTTCTACTCTACCTTCCCAGAGTTCATTCTCCAAGGAACTCCATTTAATCTATTCCAACGGATTCCTTCCAATCTCTTTATTTTATGATCTCATTGGAAATCATATAAAGACAACTCTTATTTAATATAGCTATTTGTGCAAGTATTTTACGATTAAGAAGTAACTGTCTCTTGTACAGATTGTGTATAAATTTACTATAACTGAAGTATACTATATTCTCGCGAATTACTGCATTTATCCGAGTGATCCACAACCGACGAAAATCTCTCTTTTGTCTACCTCTATCCCGATGAGCCGAAACCAAAGCTCTTATTTTCTGTTGAGTAATAGTACGAGTAAGTCTTGAATTAGCCCCTCGAAAGGTTGATGCAAATAAACGAATTTTTGTTCTACGTCTTCGAGCTATATACCCTCGTTTAATTCTGGTCATTGAATAAATGAAACTTTGATGAATAACTAATCGATTTCCTTTCTTTCAGTTATTCCCTTCCCCTAGTCTATTAATAACAAAACGGATTCTTCCAATGTATAAAATTTAAATTCCAATGGCTTTTGCTACTATAACCTTCCCGACCACGATTTTTTTTTCTAGGTGAAATGCCTATAAAAAATTGTATTGATATTAGGTATCAAAAACACATAAAAGTAGTAAATATAAATGGATATAGTGGGTTCCATCGTTTCTATGGTTACTTCTTAAACGGTGAGGTCCTCTCTATACACCGGAGCCCTTCTTTCATTTAATCAATGTTATTGTTAACTTGTACAGTTCACACTCTTTGGCTCTACCCATAATTATCCAGTACGAGGTCTTTCACAATGAGATCTACTTATACAGTAACGGTATTTAATTATGAAGATTAGCTGAGTAGCTGACCCTGTTAGTCCGTTCTTGCAAGAGTAAGGCATAATTTTTCTGCTTTTTAAAATAGTATTTCCCCTGCTTAATGGATATCATTTGCTATCAATGGAGAATTCTTTCTCATCTTAAATTTAAAACGGAGTTGATTGGATTTGCACCAACGGAAACCATACATTTGATACCACAATAGAAGGATAGATCTTTTTGATTTTTAGATATTGAATGGAGTTCTTCCATTCTAGTCTATTCACTGGTACTGATCGTTGATACTGGATCAATTGTTTTCTTTCTTTTGTCCTAGCCCATGATCTGAACGAGTCGCACATACACCCTAGTACATGTTCCTCGTCGCTGAGGACATCCCCCAAGAGCGGGCGATTTCGTGACATTTCTGATTGGCTGTCTTGTGTTTCTAATAAGTTGTTTAATAGTTGGCATATTGAATCATATACATAATGGGCTGGTTTAGATCGATCTTAACCGGATGATTATGAATTATTTTTTATTTCTATATTAATAGATTAATGAATAGAATATTAAATTAATGAATAGAATATTAAATCCGGTAAGAAGATAAAATCTCAAATCACCAATTCGTCTTAAATTTTTGTTATTTTTTCTTTTTTATTCAGTCGCTACAAGATCAACAATTCCATGAGCTTGGGCTTCTGTTGCTGACATAAAAACATCTCTTTCCATATCTTCGGATACAACCCATAAGGGTTTGCCTGTCCTTTGTACATAAACCCTTGTGATGGTTTCGCGCATCTTCAAAAGTTCTTCCGCTTCCAAGATAAATTCTCCCGTCTGTGCCTCATAAAAAGAACTAGCAGGTTGATGGATCATTACCCTGATGATATAACATAATAAATGTTTATTCTATCTCGCATGATGATAAGGTGAAGAGATAAAGAATAATAAAATATATAATTGAACAACCGTACAGGCATCTTTTACGCATTGCATACGGCTCTATAATGGAATTCGTTTTTACCTTACTTAAATATCAAATAAATTAAATATAGGGTCTATCAGACTCGGGTTGGTAAATGATCCAATAACCACCCTTCTTTTTGTTTTTGGAGTAGTTCAAAAATACTATGATGGCTCCGTTGCTTTATATATTTATTTCGTCTGTTATTTAGCAATCCCAAAGTTTCTTTTTTTTTTTTTTCAAATAAAAAAACAAGATTTTTTTTTTATTTTCATATTCTTTCATAACCTAAATATTGTTAAGAGCCTCCCGGCGTGAAAACAAAAAAGTTTGTGACGCTGAAATAGGCCTCCCGATAGATTAGATAAAATCGGAAATACCTTTTATCTCATACTACTCTTTCGATACATAATTTAAGGGTTAAAAAAATTTATCATATCGAATTCGAAGTGCCATGCTATTATTACTTAATATTAATATTTCATATAGCGCGAAGGCATAGTCTTCTTTTTTCTCTCAAATCAAATAAAAAACTCATTGGCGCCAAGCGTGAGGGAATGCTAGACGTTTGGTAATTTCTCCTCCGACCAGAATAAAAGATCCCATTGAAGCGGCTAATCCCATGCATATTGTCTGTATATCTGGTCGCACAAATTGCATAGTATCATAAATAGCTACTCCGGGTATTACCCATCCGCCAGGAGAATTTATAAACAAATATAGATCTTTGGTATCATCCTCTATACTGAGATATACCATAAGACCAATAAGTTGATTCGAGATCTCGCTATCAACCCCTTGGCCTAAAAAAAGTAATCTTTCTCGATAAAGTCGGTTGATTGGGATAAAGTTGTATCCCTTAGAAACCGTACATGCACCTTTTGATGCATACGGTTCAACAAAAATAACGAAAAAAAAAAAAAGAATCAATGTGTAGATGTAGATTCTAGCGCTTTCTTTTATTTATTTATTTTTTTTTTTTCATACCAGGCTTTTAACTTATAAAAAGGGGCTTTTCTTTCATTTTTCAAAAAAGATGGGTTTTGTCCTGTTTTGTTTATCTATAAAAAAAATTACTAAATTTATCTAACTAACTTTTCATTGATGTATTGTTTCATCGAGATACAATCTCAATCGCGATGTAATTTTCTTGTTCCTGAATGGGCTTCTTCAATTTTTTTAGGTTTATGCTCTACTCCGAGTAAAGATCCGCCCGATTTGGATTTGCACATATATGACAAATGCCCCAATACCACGTCCTTTTGCTACGACTTCCTTTTTACAATTTATTTCATGTCTTACAACAGATATTCAATGCATTCATCATATTACTCGATTGATTAACAGTTTGAGATCACTTCTATTATAAATATATAAAGAAATAGAATATGATAGAAATAGTAATCATAAATAGATTTTTTACCGGTTTTTTTCTAAACGGAGCCTGGATACTTCATTTTATTGGCCTAACCAAGATAACCATAAATTATTCTAATTGATAATATTAATCTGTATACCCTCCCGAAAAAATGGATCTAATTGAACTTCACGCTCCAAATTTTTGATAATTCAATCAATCTTTCTTGGGCGAAGGGGAGGATATCTCGATCGGGGAAGAGAATGGGGAAATACCATATGACCCAATATATCTGACAAGTCGCACTATACGTCAATCCACAATGCATCTTCCTCTCCAGGACTTCGAAAAGGTACTCTTGGAACACCAATAGGCATTAAATAAAAGAAAAATTAAGTACTATATCTCACTTTGATGTGAAAGCGTAACAATGGATTTAGTGTCCTACTAATATTGGCCTTTATCATAATCATATTTTATCCATAGATTGACTAAGTTTATAAAAAAAGATAAAGAAGACAAAACAAAATGAATAAAGGAAAATTATTACAAATAAGTCCTTTGAATGATGAACAAATATATATATGCATTCACTCATATAAAATGGTATCAACTCCCCTACCATTGCGTATTGGTACTTATCGGGTGTAGAATAGATCTGCTTCTTTTTGTTCCTACGAACAAAATAGTTTCATTATTACTAAAAGTAATTGAAAAGAATCAAACAAATCAAACAAATATTAATTCTTTCCCCAAGATAATCCACTAAAAAGAGGGTCCACAGCATAGTTTTTTCCAATGCAATAAAGTTACATTGTGTCTATTTTTCATTGATAAAGGGGTATTTCCATGGGTTTGCCTTGGTATCGTGTTCATACCGTCGTATTGAATGATCCCGGTCGTTTGATTTCTGTCCATATAATGCATACAGCTCTGGTTGCTGGTTGGGCCGGTTCGATGGCTCTATACGAATTAGCAGTTTTTGATCCTTCTGATCCTGTTCTTGATCCAATGTGGAGACAGGGTATGTTCGTTATACCCTTCATGACTCGTTTAGGAATAACCAATTCATGGGGCGGTTGGAGTATCACAGGGGGTACTGTAACGAATCCGGGTATTTGGAGTTACGAAGGTGTGGCCGGGGCACATATTGTGTTTTCGGGCTTGTGCTTTTTGGCAGCTATCTGGCATTGGGTGTATTGGGATCTAGAAATATTTACTGATGAACGTACAGGAAAACCCTCTTTGGATTTGCCTAAGATCTTTGGAATTCATTTATTTCTATCAGGGGTGGCTTGCTTTGGTTTTGGTGCATTTCATGTAACAGGATTGTATGGTCCTGGAATATGGGTGTCCGATCCTTATGGACTAACTGGAAGGGTACAATCCGTAAATCCAGCGTGGGGTGTGGAGGGTTTTGATCCTTTTGTTCCGGGAGGAATAGCCTCTCATCATATTGCAGCAGGGACCTTGGGCATATTGGCGGGTCTATTCCATCTTAGTGTACGTCCACCTCAACGCCTATACAAAGGATTACGTATGGGAAATATTGAAACCGTCCTTTCCAGTAGTATTGCTGCTGTCTTTTTTGCCGCTTTTGTAGTTGCTGGAACTATGTGGTATGGTTCAGCAACTACCCCGATTGAATTATTTGGTCCCACTCGTTATCAATGGGATCAAGGATACTTCCAACAAGAAATATATCGAAGAATTGGTGCTGGGTTGGCTGAAAATCAAAGTTTATCTGAAGCTTGGTCTAAAATTCCCGAAAAACTAGCTTTTTATGATTACATCGGCAATAATCCGGCAAAGGGGGGGTTATTCAGAGCGGGCTCAATGGACAACGGGGATGGAATAGCTGTTGGGTGGTTAGGACATCCTATCTTTAGAGATAAAGAGGGGCGCGAACTTTTTGTACGTCGTATGCCTACTTTTTTTGAAACATTTCCGGTTGTTTTGGTAGACGGAGACGGAATTGTTAGAGCCGATGTTCCTTTTAGAAGGGCGGAATCTAAATATAGTGTCGAACAAGTAGGTGTAACTGTCGAGTTCTATGGCGGCGAACTCAACGGAGTCAGTTATAGCGATCCCGCTACTGTGAAAAAATATGCTAGACGTGCTCAATTGGGTGAGATTTTTGAATTAGATCGTGCTACTTTGAAATCCGATGGTGTTTTTCGTAGCAGTCCACGGGGTTGGTTTACTTTTGGACATGCTTCGTTTGCTTTGCTCTTCTTCTTCGGACACATTTGGCATGGTGCTAGAACCTTGTTTCGAGATGTTTTTGCTGGTATTGATCCAGATTTAGATGCTCAAGTGGAATTTGGAGCATTCCAAAAACTTGGAGATCCAACTACAAGAAGACAAGTAGTCTGATACAATATGCTTTGTTACTTGTTACTTTTCATTTTTATTTTCTTTTTGTGATTTTGAGATGGGGTACCAGATAAATCTTGATTTGAATCACTGCCTTTTCTTTGACTCTTGTTCTTTATTTATCCGGGAGACGATCCCAAATAAACAGGTATGGAAGCTATAATTGTAAACCACGATCGAATCTATGGAAGCATTGGTTTATACATTCCTTTTAGTCTCAACTCTAGGAATAATTTTTTTCGCTATCTTTTTTCGAGACCCGCCTAAAGTTCCAACTAAAAAGGTGAAATGATTTGTCATTATCTCAATTGAAGTACGGATCCTCCAAATATTGGGAGGATCCGTACTTCAACTAGTCCCCGTGTTCCTCGAATGGATCTCTTAGTTGTTGAGAGGGTTGCCCAAAAGCAGTATATAAGGCGTACCCAGTAAAACTTACAAGTAAACCAGATAAAAAGATGGCAACTAGGGTTGCTGTTTCCATGATTATATAGTTTTAAGACATTATAAAGTTTTAAGACCACAATGGATCTATGATAAGATCATTTATTTACAACGGAATGGTATACAAAGTCAACAGATCTTACTGAATATAAAATATTATGGCTACACAAACCGTTGAGGGTAGTTCTAGATCTGGCCGCCCAAAACGAACTAATGCGGGGAGTTTATTGAAACCATTGAATTCAGAATATGGTAAAGTAGCTCCTGGGTGGGGAACTACTCCTTTGATGGGTCTCGCAATGGCTCTATTCGCGATATTCCTATCTATTATTTTGGAGATTTATAATTCTTCCATTTTACTGGATGGAATTTCAATGAATTAGATTCACAAGAACCATTAACTGGCTTTTTCAATACAAAGTGAAGCGTTTAGGTTTCTGATTTTTATCCCGTTCTATTTTGGTAGTTTGACCGTGGAATTTCTTTGTTTCTGTATTTCCGGAATATGAGTGTGTGACTTGGTATAAATGATCCTATGGATAGTACAGAGAATGGGTCTGTCATCTTGATAGAGATGGTTTTACTTCGTCGGATATTCATTCTAGTATCTGGAGCACGGAATATATGAAATAGATTATTATTAGAACTATGATTCATACTTAAAGACCTCGTGTCCGGACTTCAAATTTTTTTTTTTCAAAGAGTTAGAAGTTATAAATAGAAATATTTTTATTCTTTCAAACTTTCGTTTATGCTTATTTTGATCAACTTTCGTTTATGCTTATTTTGATCAAAGGACAAAACAAAGGTTTCTTTGGTTTGGATTTTTAGTCATTATATCTATTCATTGAATAAGTGATGATCCAATGGTTCTTACTCAGGGAATTTTGGGACTTAGACTTAGTTTGAAAGGGTTTTATTGAATCATCGTGGTTTTAGTATGAATCTGAGGTTTTAATCAATTCATAGGGTCTTAACAAGAGAATTCCTATCAATAATAAAGAAAACAGCAGTAAAGCCGCATTACACATAAATAACACCAAAGAAAATAGGTAAATAGAAGATTCAAGAGGCCTATAACGATCAATATATAGACGAATGAGCCGACTTGATTTTTTGGCATTATAACCACAAAGAAGAGCTTTCGGATTTTTATTCTTTAGTATCTTCAAAAAAAAATTGAATCATAAATCATAGAATTAATAAATTTCAAACTTTATATTACACACATCCGTTAGAACTAGTATTTGGGTGTTTCTGTTTGAGCCGTACGAGATGAAATTTTCATATACGGTTCTCCGGGGGGGTCCCCTTGATTTACCTATCTCAATAAAATCTATGATTGGTTCGAAGAACGTCTTGAGATTCAGGCAATTGCCGATGATATAACTAGTAAATATGTTCCTCCTCACGTCAACATATTTTATTGTCTAGGGGGAATTACGCTTACTTGTTTTTTAGTACAAGTAGCTACCGGGTTTGCTATGACTTTTTATTATCGTCCGACCGTTACGGAGGCCTTTGCTTCTGTTCAATATATAATGACTGAAGCTAATTTTGGTTGGTTAATCCGATCAGTTCATCGATGGTCGGCAAGTATGATGGTCCTAATGATGATCCTGCACGTATTTCGCGTGTATCTCACCGGCGGCTTTAAAAAACCTCGTGAATTGACTTGGGTTACAGGTGTGGTTTTGGGTGTATTGACCGCATCTTTTGGTGTAACTGGTTATTCCTTACCTCGGGACCAAATTGGTTATTGGGCAGTAAAAATTGTAACAGGCGTACCAGACGCTATTCCTGTAATAGGCTCGCCTCTGGTAGAGTTATTACGCGGAAGTGCTAGTGTAGGACAATCCACTTTGACTCGTTTTTATAGTTTACACACTTTTGTATTACCTCTTCTTACCGCCGTATTTATGTTAATGCACTTCCCAATGATACGTAAGCAAGGTATTTCTGGTCCTTTATAAAGAATATATACCATCTTGTAATCAATCATCTATCACTTGGGGTAGGAACACTAGTATTTCATTGCTACAAATATGGATTATTGAAAAAAAAAAAAAAAATAAGACATGTATTGGGATATTTCTCTTCAACTCTACAAAAATGTATTATTTTTTTGACACTCATAGTTGAAGTGAATTTTCCGAAGATAAAATGGATTATGGGAGTGTGTGACTTGAACTATTGATCGGGCCTTGCAGATATATGTCCTTATCTATCTGCCGCATTTGAATTCACAACAAAAAAATGTGTCTTTGTTCCAACCACCGCGTAAGCCCCATACAGAAGATAGGCCGGTTCGTTTGAAGAGAATCTTTTCTATGATCAGACCCGATCATGTCGTGTATGATATGAACAGGCTCCGTAAGATCCAGTAGAATAA